TTTTTTATATATAAATAAAAAATATTAAATATATTATTAGTTTTAATAATATAAATAAATAAAATAAAATTATTTAGTATAATTTTAAAATTTATATTTTTTATAAAAAAAAAATAAAAATAAAAAATAGCAATTTTTAATATTTAATTATAAATTTCGTAAATATGATTATTTAAAGAAAAAATATATTATATTTTTTATTTTTTATATAAAAATTTAATTTATATATATACATATCAATATATAATTTATAATAATAAAAAAATTAAATATTATATTATATATATATTATATAAAATATATTTATATATATTTATTTAATATATATATATATATTAAATTTTTGTAAATAGGGATTATTTATTTGAAAATAATAATTAAATAAATTTATGATTTTCTTATATAATATATAGTTCTATTTAAAAAGAGAAAAAGAATGTAAATTAAAATTTAATAAATAAATATAAAATTATTTAACTAATTTTAATATTTAAATATTTATATATATATATTATTTATTATTAATAATTAAATTGTTATATATTAATAAAACATTTATAAAAATAAATTTATTATTTATTTATATAATATAACAAATATATTATAATTAATATATAATTATATATTTAATATATATATATATTTATTTATTATTAAAAATATAATATTATATATAAAAAAAAAAAATTCTCAAATTTTAATAATTATTCAGTTTTATTAATATAAATAATTATTTTTTAAATTTAAAAAATTATTTAATTTATTATATATATAATAAATTATATGTTTATAAAAATTTTAATATAATAAAAATATTAAAAATCATAATAAATTTAATATTTAATTAAACAATAAATAATTTTTTATATGAATTTAAGTATTTTTATAAATTTGGGCAATTTATTAATTTATATTTAATATTAATATTAAAAATAATTATTTATGTAAAATTTTGTTAAGGGGGAATATTTTTTTTTTTGTATGTTTATTATTTTTTAAATTTAATTAAAGTTTTATTTTAGCTTGAAAATTAAATTTAATTTTTTATTTATATATAAATTTTAGTGAGATAAATTTTAAATTTTAAATAAGTTTGAAATATTAATTAGTTGTAATAAATAATATTAATTATTAAGGAAACTTAGAATTAGAAATAATTAATGAATATTAACTAAATTTGTGCCAGCAGTTGCGGTTATACAAATAATATAATTTAATTTTATTAGTTTTAATAATTATTATAAATGTTTTAATTTTAAATTAAAATTTATTAAGTGAAATTTTAAATTTTATAATAAATTAATGATTAATTTATGAATTTAAGAAATTTTATTTTTAAACTAGGATTAGATACCCTATTATTTTTAATGTAAAAAATTTAAGCTAGATTAGTATTAGTTATGTTCTTGAAAATTAAAAAATTTGGCGGTATTTTAGTCTATTCAGAGGAATCTGTTCTATAATTGATAATCCACGATTAAATTTACTTATTTTTTTAATTTGTATATCGTCGTAGGTTGAATATTTTTTAAGAATTTAAATGTTCATGATTTTTAATTAAAAAATATATCAGATCAAGGTGCAGTTTATAAATAAGAAGAAATGGATTACAATAAATTTATTTAAATGGATAAAAGTTTTAAAAATTTTTAGAAATTGGATTTGAAAGTAATTTTTTTTATATTAAAAAAATGATTTAAGCTCTAAAATATGTACATATCGCCCGTCGCTTTCATTATAAAGTGAAATAAGTCGTAACAAAGTAGGCCTACTGGAATGTGGGCCTAGAAAGGCAAATTAGAACTTGAATAAGTATTTTATTTACATTAAAAAAATGATTGTTAAATCAATTTAATTTGATATTTAATTTATTATTAATTAATTTAAGAATAGTATATTTTAATATAAAAATATAATATTTTATTATTTAAGAAGAAAAAATTTTTATTATAATAGTGAATATGTATTGTGAAAGAAATAATTTTAAATTTTTAAAAGAAAAATTAAATTTTTGTACCTTGTGTATCAGGGTTTATTAATTATTTTTAATATAATTTATATTCCCGAATTTAAAAGAGCTAAAAATTTATATTTTTTATTGTAAAATAAATATTATAAATAAATTTTTAGTAATGAAATGTTATTCGTTTTTAAATATATCTGGTTTTTTTAGAAAAAAATTTAATTTTTTTTTAAAATTTTATTTAAATAATTATTTATTTATATAAATTTTAAATTTTATAATTTTAGGGATAAGCTTAAAATTAAATTTTTATAAAATATTAAAAATTATTTAAATGTAGGATTAGAATTTTTTATCATTAATAAAATGTTATAATTAATAAATAAAAATTTATAATTTTTAATTATTTTAAATTTTTTATAAAAATATTTATTTTAATATATAAAATAAAGAAATAATGATAAAATTAGTATAAAATATTTTATTTTTAAAGTTAAATTTAAGATTAAATAAAGGAATTAGACAAATATATTTTTCACCTGTTTATTAAAAACATGTCTTTTTGATAATAATTTAAAGTCTAACCTGCCCACTGAAGTTTTAAATGGCTGCGGTAATTTGACCGTACAAAGGTAGCATAATCATTAGTTTTTTAATTGAAAGCTGGAATGAAAGGTTGAATGAAAAAATAATTGTCTCTGTTTAAAAATATAGAATTTTATTTTTAAATCAAAAAGTTTAAATAAAAATAAAAGACAAGAAGACCCTATAGAGTTTTATAAAAAGTTAAAATTATTATTTTTAGAATTTATAATTAAATTTTAAATTTTTATTTAATTGGGGTGATTGAAAAATTTAATTAACTTTTTTTGTTTTTAGACATTAATTTATGATAAATTGATCCAATATTTTTGATTATAAGAATAAATTACCTTAGGGATAACAGCGTAATTTTTTTTTAGAGTTCATATTAAAAAAAAAGATTGCGACCTCGATGTTGGATTAAATTTTATTTTAGGTGTAGAAGCTTAAAAATTAGGTCTGTTCGACCTTTAAAAATTTACATGATCTGAGTTTAAACCGGTGTAAGCCAGGTTGGTTTCTATCTTTATTAAAAATAAATATTTTAGTACGAAAGGACCAAATATTTAATTAATTAATTTAAATTTTGAATATTAATATTATTTTGGCAGAATAGTGCGATAGATTTAGAATCTTTATATGTAATAATTTACAAATAATACTTGATATTAAAAGATTTATTTTTAATAATAATTTCATCTATTATTTTAATTTTAATAGTTTTAGTGGGCGTGGCTTTTTTAACTTTATTAGAACGTAAAGTTTTAGGTTATATTCAAATTCGTAAAGGTCCTAATAAAGTTGGTTTTATAGGTTTATTACAACCTTTTAGTGATGCAATTAAATTGTTTAGTAAAGAACAAATTTATCCTTATATATCTAATTTTATTATATATTATTTTTCACCTATTGTAAATTTATTTTTAGCATTATTTTTATGAATATGTATTCCTTTTTTTTCTTTAAATTTAAGATTTAATTTTTCTATTTTATATTTTTTATGTTTATCAAGAATAGGGGTTTATACAGTTATATTAGCTGGATGATCTTCTAATTCTAATTATTCTATATTAGGTTGTTTGCGTTCTGTTGCCCAAACAATTTCTTATGAGGTAAGTTTGTCATTAATTATAATGTCTTTTTTAATTTTAATTATGTCTTTAAATTTATTAGATATAATAAAATTTCAAGAATATATTTGATTTATTTTTTTAATGTTTCCTTTAGGAATAATATGATTAGTTTCATGTTTAGCAGAAACTAATCGAACACCATTTGATTTTGCGGAAGGTGAATCTGAATTAGTTTCTGGATTTAATGTTGAATATAGAAGAGGAGGATTTGCTATAATTTTTTTAGCTGAATATGCAAGAATTTTATTTATAAGAATATTATGTTGTTTATTGTTTTTAGGGGCTGATATTATATCATTATTTTTTTTTTTAAAAGTAATTTTTTTAGGTTTTTTTTGAATTTGAGTTCGAGGGACCCTTCCTCGATTTCGTTATGATAAATTAATGTATTTAGCATGAAAATGTTATTTACCAGTTTCTTTGAATTTTATATTATTATTTTTTGGATTTAAATTGTTTATTTTAATTTAGTTAATTAAAATTAGTATAAGTTAATAGAAAATTTTATTTCTTTTTTATATTTTCAAAATATATACTTATACAAGTTCATTAACTAATAAATTAAATTATCTCATAATTTATGAATGTAAGGATTAATAATATAGTATAAAAAATAAGTAACTGTTAAAATTTGTCCAATAGTAATATAAGGGTCTTCAACAGGACGAGCCCCAATTCATGTTAGTAAAATAATTATTGATAATAAAGTTCAGAATATAAATTTATTTAAAGGATAAAATTGACATCTTTGAAATTTTTTTTTATTTATAAAAGGTAATGTGTATAAAATAGCGATTGATATAACTAATGCGATTACTCCCCCTAATTTATTAGGAATTGATCGTAAAATAGCATAAGCAAATAAAAAATATCATTCTGGTTGAATATGAATTGGGGTTACTAAAGGATTAGCAGGAGTAAAATTGTCAGGATCTCCTAATAAATAGGGATTTCTTAAATTTAAAATAGTTAATAAAGCTATTATAATAAAAAATCCTACAAGATCTTTAAATGAAAAATAAGGATGAAATGGTATTTTATCAATATTTCTATTTGTTCCTAAAGGATTATTTGATCCTGTTTGATGTAAAAATAAAAGATGTATTATAGTAAAAGCTATAATTACGAAAGGTAAAAGGAAATGAAAAGTAAAAAATCGAGTTAGAGTTGCGTTATCAATAGCAAATCCTCCTCAAATTCATTGAACTACTGTTACTCCTAAATAAGGAATTGCAGATACTAAATTAGTAATAACTGTTGCCCCTCAAAATGATATTTGTCCTCAAGGTAATACATATCCTAAAAAGGCAGTTGCTATTACAAGAAAAAAAATTGTTACTCCGATTATTCAAGTTTCAATTAAATAATAAGATCTATAATAAATCCCTCGACCAATATGAATATAAATACAAATAAAAAAAAATGATGCCCCATTTGCATGAAGAGTACGAAGTAATCATCCATAATTAACATCTCGACAAATATGAGCAATTCTATTGAAAGCTAATTCAATATTAGGGCAGTAATGTATTGCTAAAAATAATCCTGTAATAGTTTGAATAATTAAACATAATCCTAATAAGGATCCAAAATTTCATAATGTTGAAATATTTGATGGAGTAGGTAAATCAATTAATGAATTATTTATAATTTTTAATAAAGGATTATTTTTTCGAATTGGTATTAACATTATAATTTTTAATAAAGGATTATTTTTTCGAATTGGTATTAATATTAAAATTTTTGTCGTAAAGGTCCATAATGAATATTAGTAATTTTTACAATAGCAATTAATGTAATTAATAAATATATAATAATTAATATATAAATTATTATTGAGGGTATAAATATATATTTATTTATAGATAATGGAAATCTTAGTTGGTAGTTTTGATTTATTAAATTTTCATTAAAAAATTTTATATTAAATGGTAAAGTTAAACTTAAAGGAATTAATATAATAAATATGAAACCAAATATGTAAAGTAAATTTAATGATAATTTAAATTTTTCATTAGAAGCAATTCTAGTTATATATATAAATAAAATTAATATTCCTCCAATTATAATTAAGAATAAAATATAAGAATATCAAAAATTTAAAGTTATAATTCCTGTAATTAAAGTTGTGATAATGGCTTGAATTAATAAAATTAATCCAAAAGATAAAGGATGATTTAAAAACAAAAATATGATTGATATTATTCATATAATAATAATTATAATGTTTATAATGCAGAGATTAGTTTAATTAAAATTTTAATTTTGGAGATTAAGGATAGAAAGATAATCTATCTCTGATGTTTTAAAAGTTTTCCTTATTTTTAGTTTACAAGACTAATATTTTAATTAAATTATTAAAACTAATGTTAATATTATTAAGATTTTTATTTATTAGTGGATTAATTGTGTTTTCTTCTAAACGTAAACATTTATTGTTAATATTATTAAGATTAGAATTTTTAGTTTTAATTTTATTTTTAAATCTAATGTATTTTTTAGTTTGTATAAATTATGAATATTTTTTTAGTATAATTTTTTTAACAATAAGAGTGTGCGAGGGTTCATTAGGTTTATCAATTTTGGTTTCAATAATTCGAACATATGGTAATGATTATATTATAACTTTTACTTCTTTATGATAAAATTTATTTTTTTTATAATTTTTATAATACCTTTATGTTTTTTAAAAAATTTTTGAATAATACAATTTTTATTTTTTATTTTAAGATTTATATTTTTTATAAGATTTGCTTTTAATTATATGTTTATAAATATTTCTTATTTTTTAGGAGTAGATTTATTATCCTTTTCTTTAATTTTATTAAGATTATGAATTTGTTCATTAATAATTTTGGCAAGAGAATCTATTTTTAAAAAAAATAATTATTTTGAATTATTTTTAATAGTTATATTATTTTTAATATTAAGTTTATATTTAACTTTTAGTTCTTTAAATTTATTTGTATTTTATTTATTTTTTGAAATAAGATTGGTACCAACTTTAATTTTAATTATTGGTTGGGGATATCAACCTGAACGTATTGAGGCAGGAGTTTATTTAATATTTTATACTTTATTAGTATCTTTACCTATAATAATTACAATTTTTTATTGTTATGAGATTTTTTTTTCTTTAGATTTTTATTTTTTAAAAAATTTAAATAATATAATGATTTATATATGTATAAATTTTGTATTTTTTATTAAATTACCTATATTTTTTTTACATTTATGATTACCTAAAGCTCATGTTGAAGCTCCAGTAGCAGGATCAATGATTTTGGCTGGTATTATATTAAAATTAGGAGGTTACGGTTTAATGCGATTAATAAAAATGTTTGTTGAAATTGGTTTAAAGATTAATATTATTTTTGTTGTAATTTCATTAATCGGGGGTATTTATGTATCTTTAATTTGTATTCGTCAAAGAGATATAAAATCTTTAATTGCATATTCTTCAGTTGCTCATATGGGATTAGTATTAGGGGGAATTATATCAATAAATTTATGAGGTATATGTGGTTCTTTGGTTATAATATTAGCTCATGGCTTATGTTCATCAGGGTTATTTTGTTTAGCGAACATTTCTTATGAACGAGTAAGAAGACGAAGTTTATATTTAAATAAAGGATTAATAAATATTATACCTAATATAAGAATGTATTGATTTTTATTTAGATGTGCTAATATAGCGGCACCCCCATCATTAAATTTAATAGGGGAAATTATATTAATCAATAGATTAGTTGGTTTTAATAGTTTAAGAATAATTGCTTTGAGTTCAATAACTTTTTTTAGAGCAGTTTATTCATTATTTTTATATTCTTATTCTCAACATGGATTATATTATTCAGGTTTATATTCTTTTTATAGGGGATTAATTCGTGAATATTTACTTTTATTTTTACATTTATTTCCTTTAAATTTGTTAATTTTAAAATCTGAGTATTTTTCTTTATGAATTTATTTAAGTAGTTTAAAAAAAATATTAATTTGTGGAATTAATGATATATGATATTATCTTAAATAATAGAAATAATTTGTTTAATTTATTATATTGGATTTTTAATAATTTCTGTTTTATTTTTTTTTATAAGAATTTACTTTATAATTTATGATTATACTTTAATTATTGAATATAATTTATTTTTTTTAAATTCTTCATCTTTTGTAATATCAATTTTAATTGATTGAATATCTTTATTATTTATAAGATTTGTTTTATTAATTTCATGTATAGTAATTTTTTATAGGAGAGATTATATACATGGGGATTTATATATTAATCGATTTATTTTACTAGTTGTAATATTTGTTTTATCAATAATATTATTAATTATTAGTCCAAATTTAATTTCTATTTTATTAGGATGAGATGGATTAGGTTTAGTTTCTTATTGTTTAGTTATTTATTATCAAAATGTTAAATCATTTAATGCAGGAATATTAACGGCTTTATCTAATCGAGTAGGAGATGCTGCTTTATTAATTTCTATTGCTTGAATATTAAATTATGGAAGTTGAAATTATATTATATATTTAGAATTTATAAAAAATGATTTTATTATAGAATTAATTGGTGCTTTAATTATTTTAGCTGCAATTACGAAAAGAGCTCAAATTCCTTTTTCAGCATGGTTACCAGCTGCAATAGCAGCTCCAACACCTGTTTCTTCTTTAGTTCATTCTTCAACTTTAGTTACTGCTGGAGTATATTTATTAATTCGTTTTAATTTTTGTTTTTCAAATTTTTTAAATATAATTTTATTATTTTTAGGATGTTTAACTATATTTATATCGGGTTTAGGAGCAAATTTTGAATTAGATTTAAAAAAAATTATTGCTTTATCAACATTAAGTCAATTAGGGTTAATAATAAGAATTTTAGCGTTAGGAGAATATTATTTAGCTTTTTTTCATCTTTTAACTCATGCTTTATTTAAAGCGTTATTATTTATATGTGCTGGAAATATAATTCATAATTTAAATAGATGTCAGGATATTCGTTTTATGGGTAGATTAGTATTTTATTTACCTTTAACATGTACTTTTTTTAATATTAGAAATTTTGCATTATGTGGTTTGCCTTTTTTATCAGGTTTTTATTCAAAAGATTTAATTGTAGAAGTAATATCAATACAATATTTGAATATTTTTATTTATATAATTTTTTATATTTCTATTGGTTTAACAGTTTGTTATAGAGTTCGTTTAGCTTATTATTCTTTATTTGGAGAATTAAATTTTATAAGTTTAAATATAGTAAATGAATCAAGATTAGTTATATTAAAAGGAATAGGAGGTTTAATTATATGAGTAATTTTTATAGGAAGAATTTTAATATGAACAATATTTTTTACTCCTTATTTTATTTGTTTATCATTTTTTATAAAAATTATAACTTTATTTATAATTATTATAGGATTAATATTAGGATTTGAAATATCAAAATTTAATTTATTTTATTCTTTAAAATCATTAAAATTTTATAAAATAAGAATTTTTTTTTCTTCTATATGAAATTTACCTTATTTATCTACTTTAGGGGTTAATTTATATCCGATTGATTTAGGTAAAAAATATAGATTAATTGATCAAGGGTGGTCTGAATATTATGGGGGTTTAAATTTATCTTTTATATTAGTAATAATTTTAAAGATTTTTCAAAAATTATTTAGAAATCATTTAAAAATTTATTTTATAATTATAGTTTTATGATTAATTTTTTTATTAATTTTTATTTATTTAAATAGCTTATATAGAGTATAATATTGAAGATATTAAGGAAATATTTATTATTTTTAAATATTTATAAAAATTTAATTTTATTTTTACAGTGAAAATGTAATGTTTTATTTAAACTATATAAAAAGAAATATAAACAGAATTTCACTGCTTGAGAATTAAGTTAGAAGCTTATTCTCGAATAACCTATTTCTTTAATTGGAAAATAATTCAATTTTATCATTAACAGTGATATACCTCTTTTTGGTTTCAATTAAAAATAAGGATGATAATCATCAATTTTTTAGGTCGAAACTAAATGTAATATTTTACTTCTTATTTTAAGATAAATTGATTTAAATCAATACTTTTTAAATGCAAATTAAATGTTATATTTAACTATTATCCTAAATTGATCAATTTAATGCTCCTTGATTTCATTCATGATAAATCCCTAAAAGTAAAATTATTAAAAAAAATATAAATGTAATAAAAAAATATAAAAAATTAGAAATTTTTATTAAAATAATTATTGGAAATAGTAAAGTAATTTCAACATCAAAAATTAAAAAAATTACTGCAATTAAAAAAAATTGTAAGGAAAAAGGTAATCGTGCTGAAGATTTTGGATCAAACCCACATTCAAAGGGAGATCTTTTTTCTCGGTCTATAAATGTTTTTTTTGAAATTAAATTTAATATAATAATTAGTGCAAAATTAATAATTATAATAATAATAGCAATTAAAAATAAAGATTTAATTATTTATACTAAATAATTAGATTTTTTGATTGGAAGTCAAATATAATTTTTATATTATATAAATATCTACCTCATCAGTAAATAGAAATGTATAAAAATAATCATACTACATCTACAAAATGTCAGTATCATGCTGCTGCTTCAAATCCAAAATGGTGAATTGAAGAAAAATGATTATAATAATGTCGAATTAGGCAAGTTAATAAAAAGGTAGATCCAATAATAACATGAAGTCCATGAAATCCAGTTGCTATAAAAAATGAAGATCCATAAACTGCATCAGCAATTGTAAAAGGAGCTTCCATATATTCATATCCTTGAAGTAAAGTAAAATAAATCCCTAAGATTACTGTAAATAATAATCCTTGAAATGCTTGATTATAATTATTTTCTATAAATCCATGATGAGCTCACGTTACTGTTAATCCTGAGGATAGAAGAATTAAGGTATTTAAAAGAGGGATTTCAATTGGATTAAAAGGAATAATTCTTTTGGGGGGTCATATTATTCCAATTTCAATTGATGGTGATAAAGATCTATGAAAAAATCCTCAAAAAAATGAGATAAAAAAAAATACTTCTGAAGTAATAAAAAGAATTATTCCTCAACGTAATCCTATAGTTACATTATATGTATGAAGGCCTTGAAATGTTCTTTCCCGAACAATATCACGTCATCATTGATATATAACTAATAATATAATTAATAAACCTAAAAATAAAAGATCATTTTTATATATATGAAATCATTTAATTAATCCTATTAAAAATGTTATAGCCCCTAATGAACCTAAAATTGGTCAGGGTCTTACATCGACTAAATGAAATGGATGATTTTTATGTGTTGACATTAAATAACTTCTCTTGAGTAAAGAGTTCTAAGAACTGAAAAAACGTAAGATTGAATAATAGCTACTGCTGTTTCGAGAATTAAAAGTAAAATTTGAGTTAAAATTAAAATAAAAATTAAAGAAAATGATAATATAGGACCAGTATTGCCTAAAAGTGTTATAAGTAAATGTCCTGCAATTATATTAGCAGATAATCGAACAGCCAGAGTTCCAGGTCGAATAATATTTCTAATTGTTTCAATACATACTATAAATGGTATTAAAATAGGGGGAGTTCCTTGAGGAACTAAGTGAGCTAATATATGAGTTGTATTATTTAATCAACCAAAAATTATAAATCTAATTCATAAAGGAAGAGCTAAGGTTAAAGTTAAAATTATATGTCTTGTTCTTGTAAAAATATAAGGAAATAAGCCTATAAAATTATTAAATAAAATTAATCTAAAAAGAGAAATAAAAATTAAAGTATTTCCTTTAATATTAGAATTAATTAAAATTTTAAATTCTTTATGTAAAGTTATAATAATTTTTACTCATAAAATATTTAATCGAGAAGGAATAAGTCAATAAAATCTTGGAATAATAATTAATCCTAAACATGTTCTTATTCAATTTAATGATAAATTAAAATTTGTTGATGGATCAAAAGAAGAAAATAAATTAGCTATCATTTTCAATTAATTTGAATTTTTGATTTAAAAGTTTTTGAAATTTTAATTGGATAAATAAATGAAAAATAATTAAAAATATTGTATATAATAAAAATAATTGAAAAAAAAAAAAATAATATTAATCAACTTAATGGTGATATTTGTGGAATAGAAAATTATTAATATTAATAATTTTAGATTGACAAACTAATGTTATTTTTTAACTAAATTTTCGCCATTAGAAGTAGATGTTAAATTACTATTTTATGGTTTAAGAGACCAGTGCTTACTTTCAGCCATCTAATGAAGTAGTCTTATTTACTCATTTAATAAAATATTTAGGAGAAATTCTTTCTATAACAATAGGTATAAAACTATGATTTGTACCGCAAATTTCAGAACATTGTCCATAAAATATCCCAGATCGATTAGATGAAAATCTAATTTGATTTAATCGTCCTGGAGTAGCATCAATTTTAATTCCTAAAGTAGGAATTGTTCAAGAATGGATTACATCAGTAGATGTTACAAGTATACGAATTTGGGATTCAAAAGGAATTATTATTCGATTATCAACATCTAATAATCGAAAATTAAAAACTTTTATTTCATTAATTGGAATTATATATGAATCAAATTCAATGTTTTTAAAATCAGAATATTCATAAGATCAATATCATTGATGTCCAATAGCTTTAATTGTTACAATTGGGTTATTAATTTCATCTAAAATATAAATTAATCGTAAAGAAGGTAAAGCAATAAAAATTAAAGTAATAGCAGGTAATACAGTTCAAATAATTTCAATTGATTGACCTTCTAAAAGAAGACGATGAATATATTTATTAAAGAATAAATTAAATATTAATTGTCCAACTAAAACAGTAATAATAATTAAAATTAAAAGTGTATGATCGTGAAAAAATCTTAATTGTTCTATTAAAGGCGATCCTCTGTCTTGAAGAAGGAGAGTTTTTCATGTTGCAATTTCTAAAAAAAGTAAACTTTATAATTGGGACTTAAATCCAATGCACTATTCTGCCATATTAGAAATTTACTGAAAGAATAGGTTGTTCAGAATATCTATGTTCAGCTGGGGGTAGTGCTTGAAATCATTCAATAGAAGAAGTTATTTGAAGTGTAGTCAATCTTTTTCGTTGACAAGCAAATCTCTCTCATATAATAAAAATTAAAAATAATACTCTTACTAATGAAATTAATGATCCAATTGATGAAATTACATTTCATAATATATAAGCATCCGGATAATCAGAGTAACGTCGTGGTATTCCTCTTAATCCTAAAAAATGTTGAGGAAAAAAAGTTAAATTAACTCCAATAAATATTACAAAAAATTGAATTTTTAAGTATTTATTATGTAAAGTTAATCCTGTAATTAAAGGAAATCATTGAATTAATCCTGCTATAATAGCAAAAACAGCCCCTATTGATAAAACATAATGAAAATGAGCAACAACATAATAAGTATCATGAAGAATAATATCAATTGATGAATTTGCTAAAACTACCCCAGTTAATCCACCAATTGTAAATAAAAAAATAAAACCTAAAGCTCATAAAGCAATTGGACTATAAGAAATAATTGATCCATGTAATGTAGCTAATCATCTAAAAATTTTAATTCCTGTAGGTACAGCAATAATTATTGTAGCTGATGTAAAATAAGCTCGAGTATCTACATCTATTCCTACAGTAAATATATGATGAGCTCAAACTACAAAACCTAAAAGACCAATCGCTATTATAGCATAAATTATTCCTAAAGTTCCAAATGCTTCTTTTTTTCCTCTTTGTTGACTAATAATATGAGAAATTATTCCAAATCCTGGTAAAATTAAAATATAAACTTCAGGATGTCCAAAAAATCAAAATAAATGCTGATAAAGAACTGGATCCCCTCCTCCAGCCGGATCAAAAAAAGTAGTATTTAAATTTCGATCTGTTAAAAGTATAGTAATAGCCCCAGCTAAAACTGGTAATGATAATAATAATAAAATAGCAGTAATTTTTACTGCTCATACAAATAAAGGGGTTCGATCTAAATGTATTCCTACTGGACGTATATTAATAACAGTAGTAATAAAATTAACTGCACCTAAAATTGATGAAACTCCTGCTAAATGTAATCTAAAAATCGCTAAATCAACTGAAGCTCCTCTATGGGCAATATTTGAAGATAAAGGAGGATAAACAGTTCATCCTGTTCCTGCTCCTTTTTCAACAATTCTTCTTATAAGAAGAAAAGTAAGAGAAGGTGGTAAAAGTCAAAAACTTATGTTATTTATTCGAGGAAAAGCTATATCAGGAGCCCCTAATATTAAAGGAACAAGTCAATTTCCGAATCCTCCAATTATAATTGGTATTACTATGAAAAAAATTATAACAAATGCATGGGCAGTTACAATTACATTATAAATTTGATCATCACCAATTAAAGATCTTGGAGTTCCTAGTTCTGTTCGAATTAATAGTCTAAGTGAAGTACCAACTATACCAGCTCAAGTCCCAAAAACAAAATATAAAGTTCCAATATCTTTATGATTAGTTGAGAATAATCATTTATTCGGTAAAATGGCTGAATTAGGCAATAAATTGTAAATTTATTTATGAAAATTAATTTTCTTTTATCAATAAACTTTATATTCAATTATGATATTAAATTGCAAATTTAAAGGTAAATTTTTATTTTAAAGTTTAAGGCTTAGAGAGCCTCTATTTACAACTTTGAAGGTTGTTAGTTTTTTGCTTAACTTAAATCCTTAGATTAATAAAAGTTAAAAATTAATGTACAAATTAATAGTCCTATTAAATTTATAAAATTAAAAAAATAAATAAAAAAATTTTTGTTGTAAATATTATTTATTTTTTCTGAGGAATTTAGAATTATTGTTGTAAATATTATTCGTAAATAAAAATATAAGGAAATTAAAGTGAAAATAATTAAAAAAAATCTAATAAAAAATAATTTATTATTAATTAAATTATTAATTGTTAATCATTTTGGCATAAATCCTAAAAAGGGGGGAATTCCGGCAATTGATAAAAAATTTAATATAAATAAAAATTTAATTGATTTATTATTATTTAATGAATTAAAAAGTTGTTTTATTTGAAAAATATTAAATTTTAAAAAAATAAAAATTAAGTTTAAATTAATAATTGTGTAGGTAATAAAATAGATTAATCAAATAGATTGATTATAAAGTATTGTTGAAATTATTCATCCAATATGATTAATTGAGGAAAAAGTAAAAATTTTTCGTAATCTAATTTGGTTTAAACCTATAATTCTTCCAATTAAAGAAGAAATTAAAATAATTGATGTAAAAAATTTAATTAAATTAATGTTATATATTATAATAATTATGGGGGCAATTTTTTGTCATGTTAAAATAATAAAACAATTAAATCAATTTAATCCTTCTATAACTTCAGGGAATCAAAAATGGAAGGGGGCAGCTCCTATTTTAGTAAGAAGGGTTGAATTAAGTATAATTATTAAAAAATTTGTATTAATAATAAAGTTATTTATTTTGTTTATAATTAAAATAATAGTAAATAAAAGAATTACTGATGCTATAGTTTGAGTAATAAAATATTTTATTGCAGCTTCGGAGGGAAAAATATTTTTAGGGTTATTTAATAATGGAATAATTGATAAAAGATTAATTTCTAAACCTATTCAAATTCTAAATCAAGAATAAGAAGAAATTGAGATTAATGATCCTAAAATTAATCTATTAAAAAATAAAATTTTATATATTTTAATTATTAAAAAGAAAAGGATTGAACCTTTATAGTTGGGGTATGAACCCAAAAGCTTAATTAGCTTATCTTTTTAATTAATTTAAATTATATTTTAGTATAAGATGTATTTAAGTTTTTGATACTTAAGGTAATAGTTTAATTCTATTGAATATAATGAAAGTATAGTTTAATACATAATTTATTCTATCAAAATAATCCTTTTATCAGGCATTTCATT